TTGAAAAACTTTTAATAATGTAAATAAAATAACTTCGTTCTTAAAAAAAATTACTTTGGGATTGTCCTGATTCCGGGGGGTTGCAGGAGTAACAACAATCTTAGTAGTTAGGGGGGGTAGGGGGGGTTTAACGCATAAAAACGGTAGGGGGTAAATACATAGAAATTGCTGAGGAAAACATCATCATTATGCACTTGAAAGTATGTTATGTAAGTCTTCTGTCTATGTCTTTTATGCCTTCATCATTTGCGCTTGCTTCCTAAGGTATATAAGACTATGGATTCCTAATTGGCCGGCAATTTCTAGAAGAAAAAAAAAAGAACCAAATGCCCAATGGAAAGTACGCTCGGCATGGGGGGTGCTCCCGCTTATGATTACCACCATTAACTTATGCAAGCGTCGATGAAAGTGGAGGGAATGTACCAATCAATGGCCCTGAAATAGGAACCGATGCCAGGAATAGTGCACTGTGTGAAACCCCCACGATTTTTGTCCCTCACTTTCAAGAACCGTTGGCATTAAGATATGGACTTGTAGGTAGGCTCTTACTGCGCATTGTATCTGATTCTTTAGAGGGGTTGATCATATGTATAACTTAACCTATTTATCTAAGGTGTTCGATTCTTGTATATTGACGTCGGGGTACTTGATTGAAGGTTTTGGTTGTGAGATATTTTTATGCTTGAATTCATACGGTGCCCCCTTACCTAGCTTAAGTGGTTTACTCTGAGCTTGTGCGCTGAAAATACTTGAGTGTACTGCTCATATCTGTTAGACTATAACAAATGGGTGTTAAAACATGAAATCTGGTCTATATAATATAATGGTGATAATACATATATGTACTATGGTCTATATAATATAATGGTGATAATACATATATGTACTATGGTCTATATAATATAATGGTGATAATACATATATGTACTATGGTCTATATAATATAATGGTGATAATACATATATGTACTATGGTCTATATAATATAATGGTGATAATACATATATGTACTATGGTCTATATAATATAATGGTGATAATACATATATGTATACGCAAGGAATAGTTTAAATTAGAATGTTAGCTTTGGGGGCTAGTGGTGGGAGTTAAAATCTCCCTTCTTTGAGCAGTAGGGAGGATTTTAACCTTCGACCTCTGGCTTACAAGGCCAATGCTCTGTACTGAGCTACTAATGCACGCCATTTCTAGGCTATCATTTTCTACAGTTCCTGCCAATGGTATAAGGACTAGGAAAATGAGGAAATAGAGTACGGATGCGATTTGCCCGATAATTACAAAAGGATGGGTGACGGGTATGCCGCCAATTCATGTTAGGATGAGGACGTCGGCGATTAGGGTTCAAAACAGGAATTGCGTTACTGGGCGGAATGTAAGGCTGCGTTGTTTTGAGGTGTGGAGGATAGGTACTAGCATGAGAACAAGAATTGAGGCTAGTAGCGCTACTACACCTCCAAGCTTGTTGGGAATAGATCGTAGAATGGCGTAGGCAAATAAGAAGTACCACTCGGGCTTAATATGTGGGGGCGTGACTAGAGGGTTGGCTGGGGTGAAGTTATCTGGGTCACCAAGAAGGTTAGGTGAGAACAGGGCTAACATTGTAAGTGCAAGTAGAAGTGCCACGAAGCCAAGTAGGTCCTTATATGAGAAGTAAGGGTGGAAGGAAATTTTATCTGCGTCTGAGGTTAACCCCAAGGGGTTATTAGACCCGGTTTCATGGAGGAATAATAGGTGAAGTAAAGTGGCACCCGCAATGACGAATGGAAACAAGAAGTGGAAGGCAAAGAATCGGGTAAGGGTGGCATTGTCTACAGAGAAGCCCCCTCAGATTCATTGAACTAAGGCGTTTCCAACATAGGGGACTGCAGATAGTAGGTTGGTGATAACTGTGGCACCTCAGAATGATATTTGGCCTCAGGGTAACACGTAACCTACGAAAGCTGTTATCATGGTTAAGAGAAGTAGTACTACTCCAATGTTTCATGTCTCTTTGTATAGGTACGAGCCGTAATAAAGGCCTCGCCCAATGTGAGCATAAATGCATACAAAGAAGAAGGATGCTCCGTTAGCATGCATGTTGCGGATTAATCATCCGTAATTTACGTCTCGGCAGATGTGGGCAACGGATGAGAAGGCAGTGGAAATGTCTGGGGTATAGTGTATTGCTAAGAAAAGACCGGTAAGAATTTGACTAATCAAGCATAGTCCTAGGAGAGATCCAAAGTTTCATCACACGGAGATATTGGAAGGAGCCGGCAGGTCAACTAGTGCGTCGTTAGCAACTTTTATGAGTGGGTGAGTTTTACGGAGGCTGGTCATTATGTTCTTATAGTTGAATAACAACGGTGGCATTTCAAGTCATTAGTCTTGGTTAAAGTCCAGGTTGGAACCATGACGTATATCATATTTTTACTTCTGTTTGGGCTGATTTTGGGGATGGTTGCAGTAGCTTCTAACCCTTCTCCGTATTTTGCGGCTCTGGGGTTGGTTGTTGTAGCAGGACTTGGTTGCGTGGTGTTGGTTGGGCATGGGGGGCCTTTCTTGTCTTTGGTTCTGTTCTTAATTTACTTAGGAGGTATGTTAGTAGTATTTGCTTATTCTGCAGCTCTTGCTGCCGAGCCACATCCGGAGAGTTTCGGAAGTACTCCTGTTCTGTCTAGCATAATCGTTTATTTAGGGGTGGTCACTCTCTTGTCTTCTGCGTTTTGAGGGGGTTGGTATGAGGCTTCTTGAGTACCGGGGGACGAATTAGGGGATTTTTATGTGCTGCGAGGGGATATTGGTGGGGTTGCGTTAATTTATTCCTCGGGTGGAGGGATACTGGTAATTGGGGCTTGAGTTTTATTACTGACGTTATTTGTCGTACTGGAGTTAACTCGGGGGTTAAGTCGTGGAGCTATTCGGGCTGTTTAGAGGGTAACAATAAGGGCTGTAACCATTAGGGTTAATACGAATAGGGTTAAGTATGTCTTGATGAGTCCTTGTTGAATGCTTGTTGTTGTGATGATTAGGGGTGTATTTAATTCTACGGCTGCTTTAGGTCCCAATTTCTCTAGCCAGGTTTGGTCGACTAGTTGGGTTGCAAGTTTTTGTCCTAAAATCAAATTCAGTTTGGGTATTACGCGGTGGATAATATTTGGAAAGAATCCTAATATATTCGAGAAGTGATGAGTTAATAAGTTAGGATTGACTTTAAATTGTTTATTGGTTAGAGTGGCCAACTCCAGGGCTATTAGGACACCTACGATAGTGACAGCAAGGGCACTTAATTTAAGCATAATTGGCATAGATATTACAGGTGTTTTGAGGGGAAGGACGTTGGAGGTAATTAGGAGGCCTGCAATAATGCTGCCTCACACCAGGCGCTTTAGTGGGTTAATTACCGAGGGGTTATTTTCATTAATAGGGGATAGAGCGTTAAACCGTGGGAAGCCCATGACGGCGAAGAAAACTACCCGTAGGCTATAGATGGCTGTAAAAGAAGTGGCCAATAGAGTAAGAACAAGGGCTCAGGCGTTTAGGTGAGATGTGTTTAATGCCTCAATAATGGCATCTTTTGAGAAGAAGCCCGCTAGGAATGGGGTTCCGGTTAGGGCTAGGCTGCCTGTAATTAGACATGAGGATGTTAGGGGGGTTATGGTATGTAGGCCTCCTATCTTACGAATGTCCTGTTCATCGTTGAGACTATGGATAATGGAGCCAGAACACAGGAAGAGTATTGCTTTAAAGAAGGCGTGTGTACAAATGTGAAGAAATGCTAGTTGAGGTTGATTTAACCCAATAGTAACTATTATTAGTCCTAATTGGCTTGATGTTGAGAAAGCTACGATTTTCTTGATGTCATTCTGAGTGAGGGCACATGTTGCGGTAAAGAATGTGGTAAGAGCCCCCAGGCATAGACAAGTTGTTAATGCGGTGGGGTTATTTTCTAGTATAGGGCTTGTTCGAATAAGGAGGAAAATGCCTGCGACAACTATCGTGCTGGAATGTAGTAGGGCGGAGACTGGTGTGGGACCTTCTATAGCTGAAGGTAGTCATGGATGCAGCCCAAATTGCGCTGATTTTCCGGTGGCAGCCACAATAAGGCCCAGGAGAGGTAGGGTAAGATTTAGGTCTTTAGAGTTTGCGAAGACCTGTTGCAATTCTCATGAATTGGTTTTTGTTATTAGTCATGCTATGGCAAGGATGAGGCCAATATCTCCGACTCGGTTATAAACTACCGCTTGCAGGGCTGCTGTGTTTGCATCAGCTCGCCCATACCACCATCCGATAAGTAGAAATGATATGATGCCTACGCCTTCTCACCCAATAAAAAGTTGGAATAGATTATTCGCTGTTACTAACACAATCATGGCAATCAGGAAGACTAGCAGGTATTTGAAGAATCGGTTTATGTAGGGGTCGGCATGCATATATCATGATGCGAACTCCAGGATGGCTCATGTAACGTAAAGAGCAATTGGTACAAAAATAACTGAGTAGTGATCGAATTTAAAGCTGATGTTGATGTCGAAAGTCTGAGTGTTTATTCATTGTCATGAGGTGACCACAGATTCGGCACCATCATTTAGGAAAAGGAAGAGTGGGGCTAGGCTGATAAAGAATGCTATGGCGACTGCTGTTTTCACCCAAGAGGTAGCTCAATCTTGTTGTAGCTGTTGGGGCTTATAGGTGTTTAGAACAGGGATTATCAGCGAGAGAAAAACTAGTAGTAGTGCTGAGGTTATTATAGTTGGAGTCGAGGACATGATAGCTGCTGCTTGGAGTTGCACCAAGAGTCTTTGGTTCCTAAGACCAACGGATGAACTATTATCCTTCAGTAGCATTCGAGGTAGAGCCTTGGGGTCCAACCATGGTTACGTGAATTAGCAGTCTACGTAGCTAGCGAGCCTCTCTCGGTGGATAAGGGGATTTTAGCCCCTATCTTCAGAATCACAATCTAATATTTTATTTAAACTATATCTACATTCTAATTCAGCCCCAGATCAATTCTGGTTTGGCGATTAATAAGACAAGCGGGATGAGATGTAAGGCCATGATCAGATGTTCTCGTGTGTGCGAGGGTTCTAGTGCAATGATGTGTGTTGGTAGAGGTCCTCGTTGGGTTATCAAGAATATATAGAGTGAGTAGCTTGCAGTAATAAGGGTGCCTGCTCCCGTCAAAATTAGGGTTCAGTACGATCAGCTAAATAGTGATGAGATAATTATGATTTCCCCCATTAAGTTCGGAAGTGGTGGTAGTGCTAAGTTAGCAAGGCTTGAGACGAATCATCAAGTAGTCATCAAAGGGAGTGCTATTTGTAGGCCTCGTGCTAGAAGTATTGTTCGGCTGTGAATTCGTTCGTAGTTAGTATTGGCAAGGCAGAATAAAGCAGAAGATGTAAGCCCGTGCGCAATCATAAGAATTAAAGCGCCGGTTACTCCTCATGGGGATTGGATTAAAATACCACCTACAACTAGTCCTATGTGGCTGACAGATGAATATGCGATAAGTGATTTCAGGTCTGTCTGGCGGAGACAGGTTGATCCTGTTATGACTACACCCCAGAGTGCCAAAACAATAAAGGGATAGCTGAGTTCCTTTGTCAATGGCTCGAGCATTGTTAATATTCGAATTATACCATACCCACCTAGTTTTAGTAGCACAGCTGCTAGTACTATTGAGCCGGCGACTGGGGCTTCTACATGTGCTTTTGGTAGTCATAAGTGGGCGCCATAGAGGGGTATTTTTACTAAAAATGCAATCAAGCATGCAGCCCACCATAACTTATCTGCACAGGTTAATAGCGGGAGGGGTGCAGTGTATTGTATCATTAAAAGCGATAGGGAGCCTGCATTTGTGTGGAGGATAGCAAGAGCAACTAGTAATGGTAGAGAGCCAGCTAATGTATAAAATAGGAAGTAGATTCCCGCGTTTAAGCGCTCTGTTTGGTTGCCCCATCGAGTAATGATAATTAATGTCGGGATTAGTGTGGCTTCAAATATAATATAAAATATTATTAGTTCGGTGGCGCTGAATGCTAGGATAAGAAATACTTGGAGGGATGTAAGTAAAGATAGGTATGTTCGTTGGCGATTAGTAGGCTCAGTTGACGTGTGGTGTTGGCTTGCTAAGATTATAAGGGGAAGTAGTCAGCATGTTAAAACAAGAAGGGGGGTTGAAAGAGGGTCGGTTCCTAGGTAAGAATTAATGCAAGTTCATCCGGTCTCTGATGTTTGATTAAATCATAGGAGTGCTGATGCTGCAATAATTAGGCTTTGGCAGAGGGTGGTAGGTCATAACCATTTATTTGGAGTCAACCAGATGGTTGGTAGAAGCATTAGTGTCGGGATAAAGATTTTTATCATTGTAACAGATTTAATGTTTGTAGCCGGTCAGAGCCGTGGGTCCGGGCTGTGGCTACTAGCAGGGCTAGTCCTGCGCTAGCCTCACAGGCCGAAAATGCTAGTAGCAGTATTGGGGCTGCAGAAAAGTTAGTAGCGTTAAGTTGCAAAGTCCAGAGGGATATACCAATAAACAGAGAAAGTATTATGCCTTCAAGGCACAATAGTGCTGAGAGTAGATGAGTTCGGTGGAATGCTATCCCCGCTAGTCCTAGAACAAATGACGAGTAAAAGGTGAATTGGATAGGGGTCATCAGGCAATTATGGATTTTAACCAGAATTTTTTGAGCCGAAATCAAATATTTTTACTTAAATTAAATGCCTACTCAGCTCATTCTAGTCCTCCCTGAGTTCATTCATAAACCAGTCCGAGGGTAAGAAGTGTTAACACGATGGCTGCTCAGATAAGAGTTAGCATTGGGGACGTTAGTTGGTCTCCTCATGGTAGGGGTAATAGTAATGCAATTTCTAGGTCAAATAACAGAAACAAAATTGCTACCAAAAAAAATCGAAGAGAGAACGGCAAGCGGGCTGATCCTAAGGGGTCAAAGCCACATTCGTACGGGGATAACTTTTCATGATCAGGGGTTATAATAGGGAGCCAGAATGAGATTGTGGCTAAAATAAGGGAGAGTCCAATGGTAATACTGATTACGGCCATTGTCAAGTTCATTATCTTTCCTTGGATTTTAACCAAGATCTGGTGATTGGAAGTCACTTATATTTGTTTAGTACTAGAAAGATTACGAGCCTCATCAGTAGATGGAGATATATAGGAAAAGTCAGACGACATCCACGAAGTGTCAGTATCAGGCGGCTGCTTCAAATCCAAAGTGGTGTTCGGATGTAAAGTGGTATTGGATTTGCCGTATTAGGCATACTGCTAGGAATGTAGAGCCAATAATTACATGTAGTCCGTGAAATCCTGTTGCTACAAAGAATGTCGAGCCGTACACGCCGTCGGCAATTGTAAAAGGGGCCTCATAATATTCTATGGCTTGAAGGAAGGTAAAATAAAAACCAAGTAGAATAGTTAAGGTAAGTGAGTGGATGGCTTGCTTCCGCTCCCCCTCCATTAGGCTGTGATGGGCTCATGTGACGGTAACTCCAGAGGCTAGGAGAACAGCGGTGTTTAGTAGTGGAACCTCAAATGGGTCTAAGGTTGTAATACCTGTTGGTGGTCAGCAGCCTCCCAGTTCAGGGGTGGGGGCAAGGCTAGCGTGATAAAATGCTCAGAAGAAGCCTAAGAAAAAGAAGACTTCGGAAGTGATAAAGAGGATTATCCCGTACCGAAGGCCTTTTTGTACAGGGGGTGTATGGTGGCCTTGAAACGTTCCTTCTCGAATGATATCTCGTCATCATTGGTATATTGTTAGTAAAAGTAGGGCTGTTCCTAAGGTTATTAATGTTGTGGAACGAAAGTGGAATCAGGTTGCTAGTCCTGATGTCATCAGTAGAGCAGCCACTGCTCCTGTTAGAGGCCAAGGGCTAGGGTCGACTATGTGATAAGGGTGTGCTTGATGGGCCATTAGACGTTCTCTTGTAAGTAAAGGGTTAAAAGTAAAACAAATACGTAAGCTTGAATCATGGCTACTGCGACTTCTAAAAGAGTGAGTAAGAATAAAACAATTGCTGTTAAAATGGCAACTGTGGGTATTAAAGGCAATAGGACGAAAGCTCCCGTAGCGATTAGCTGAATTAGGAGATGTCCTGCCGTCAAGTTGGCAGTGAGTCGAACTCCAAGAGCAATAGGTCGGATAAATAGGCTAATTGTTTCGATAATAATTAAAACTGGTACTAGTGCAGTGGGGGTACCTTCTGGAAGAAGATGTCCTAGAGCATGGGTTGGTTGATTGCGCATGCCAATGATTACTGTCGCCAATCATAGGGGTACTGCAAGTCCTAGGTTAAGCGATAGTTGAGTGGTGGGGGTGAAAGTATATGGTAATAACCCTAGAATATTTAGAGTTAATAAGAATACTATAAGGGAAGCTAGTAGAGCTGCTCATTTATGTCCTCCTACATTTAGTGGTGTTAGAAGCTGTTGGGTAAATAACCCAATAAATCACCCCTGAAGAGTAATAAGGCGGTTTTGTACTCAACGGTTAGTAGGTGTTGGGAAAAGAACTCATGGGAGACTTAAGGCAATAGCCATTAGAGGAATGCCTATTAGGGTTGGGCTTGCAAATTGGTCAAAAAATCCTAGGGCCATGTTTAAATTTTAAAGTATTTGGTGGAATTTAGGTTCAAGGTCAGGTTCAGCCTTCCTTAGTTTTTTTGACAGCCGATTGGGCCTTGTCGGGCTTGATAAATAAATGGTTAGTAACTTTTAGGGGAACTAGTGTCAACAGACAGAGTCAAGAGAAGAGTAGGACTAGTAGTCATGGTTTTGGGTTAAGCTGAGGCATGTCGCTAGGGGTGGGTGGTAGTCACCAATCTTTAGCTTAAAAGGCTAACGCTATGACCAATTTAGCTTCTTAGCGAAGCGTCTTCAAGTATTTGGGTAGATCAGTTCTCAAAGTGTTCTAATGGAACTGCTTCTACTACGATAGGTATAAAGCTATGGTTTGCCCCGCAGATTTCTGAGCATTGCCCATAGAATACTCCTGGGCGTGAGGCTACAAAGGCTGTTTGGTTTAGTCGGCCTGGTACGGCATCTATTTTAACCCCAAGAGAGGGGACTGCTCATGAGTGAAGTACATCATCAGCTGATACTAGGACTCGGATAGGGGTTTCCACTGGTACTACCATGCGGTGGTCTGCTTCTAGTAGACGGAACTGTCCTGGTGTTAGATCTTGGGTTGGAATTATGTATGAGTCAAACCCTAACTCTTCATAATCAGTATATTCGTAGCTTCAGTATCATTGGTGTCCTACGGCTTTGACTGTTAGTAGTGGGTTATTAACTTCATCTATTAGGTAAAGGATTCGAAGAGAGGGGAGGGCAATTAGAATTAAGATTACTGCTGGGAGAACCGTTCAAATAATTTCGATTTCTTGAGAGTCTAAAATGTACTTGTTAGTCAGTTTAGTCGTAACTATGGCGACAATAATATAAAGTACTAGGGTGCTAATCAAGAAGACAATCATAAGAGCGTGATCGTGGAAATGAAGGAGTTCTTCTATTACAGGGGATGCGGAGTCTTGAAATCCAAGTTGGGAGGGGTGGGCCATTAATATAAGACACGTGGGACTTCAACCCGCATTTTTGCCTTGACAAGGCAGTGTAATATTCTTTATACTAGTGTCTTATGTTAAGAAAGTGACAGAGTGGTTATGTGATTGGCTTGAAACCAATAGATGGGGGTTCGACTCCTTCCTTTCTCGTTAAATGTTCGTACTTGAACAAAAGCGGGCTCTTCAAATGTATGGTATGGGGGAGGGCAGCCGTGTAATCACTCTACGTTTGTTATTGTTATTTCTACTGCTAACACTTCACGTTTGGCAGCGAATGCTTCTCAGATAATAAATAAGAACATAATAACTGCAACTAAAGAAATTAGTGAGCCTATTGAAGAAATTGTGTTCCATAGAGTGTAAGCGTCAGGGTAGTCTGAGTATCGACGGGGCATTCCTGCCAGGCCAAGGAAGTGCTGAGGGAAAAATGTTAAGTTTACTCCTACAAACATAATGCCAAAGTGGATTTTTGTTCAAGTACTGTGTAGTGTGTAGCCTGTAAATAAAGGGAATCAGTGAACAAATGCTGCAACGATTGCAAAGACAGCTCCTATGGAGAGTACATAGTGGAAATGCGCAACTACGTAGTATGTGTCGTGAAGCACGATATCTAGTGATGAGTTAGCTAATACAATACCTGTTAGGCCTCCTACTGTAAATAAGAAAATGAACCCAAGGGCTCATAATAGGGGGGTCTCTCATTTAATAGATCCTCCGTGAAGAGTAGCTAGTCAGCTAAATACTTTTACGCCAGTAGGGATAGCGATGATTATTGTGGCAGATGTGAAGTATGCTCGAGTGTCTACATCCATTCCCACCGTAAACATATGGTGGGCTCAGACAATAAAGCCTAATAGGCCGATAGCCATCATGGCCCAAACCATGCCCATATAACCAAATGGTTCTTTTTTACCAGCATAGTAGGCAACGATATGTGAAATCATTCCAAAGCCAGGAAGAATAAGGATATAGACCTCTGGGTGTCCAAAGAATCAGAATAAGTGTTGGTAGAGAATTGGGTCCCCTCCACCTGCTGGATCGAAAAAGGTGGTATTTAAATTACGATCAGTCAGCAGCATTGTGATGCCTGCGGCAAGCACGGGAAGGGAAAGAAGGAGAAGTACAGCAGTAATTAAGACAGCCCACACGAATAGAGGTGTTTGGTATTGAGAAATTGCTGGTGGTTTTATGTTAATGATTGTTGTGATAAAATTAATAGCGCCTAGAATTGATGAGATACCTGCTAAATGTAGAGAAAAGATTGTTAAGTCTACGGAGGCACCTGCATGGGCTAGATTTCCGGCTAGAGGGGGGTATACTGTTCATCCCGTTCCAGCTCCGGCTTCAACGGCTGATGAGGCTAGAAGTAGTAAAAAAGAGGGAGGGAGAAGTCAAAAGCTTATGTTGTTTATTCGTGGGAATGCCATGTCGGGCGCTCCAATTATTAGGGGAATTAGTCAATTGCCAAAACCACCAATTATAATTGGTATTACTATAAAGAAAATTATTACGAAAGCGTGGGCTGTAACAATAACATTATAAATTTGATCATCGCCTAATAGGGCACCGGGCTGGCTCAGCTCTGCCCGGATAAGCAGGCTTAGGGCGGTTCCGACTATTCCAGCTCAGGCACCAAATACTAAATAGAGGGTACCAATATCCTTATGATTAGTTGAGAAGAATCAACGTGTGATGGCCACAGGTAGGATGGCTGAGTTTTAAGTGGTGGATTGTAGCTCCATAAACAGAGGTTTAAATCCTCTTCTTACCAAGCCCTGAGGTGTTTTACATATTAGATTGCAAATCTTAAGAAGTAGACTAGCCGTCTACCGGGGCTTTACCCCGACGGACGGTAGACGGCCGGGGAAAGAATAGATGGATGCCCGCTGGTTTGGGCGTTTAGCTGTTAACTAAAAGTTTGCAGGATCGAGGCCTGCCTGTCTAGTAAGGCCTTAGCTTAATTAAAGCATCTGCGTTGCATGCAGAAGCTGTGGGCTAATATCTCGCAGGTCTTATATCAGGAATTGAAGGATTTCCACCCCCGCTTTGGGCTTTGAAGGCTCATGGTCTCTATTAACCTAAATTCCTTAGGCGGTAGCTAGTGCTAGTGCAGCGGGGGTGAGTGGTAAGAGGGCAGTAGAGGCTATTATAAAAACAGCTGTTGGGAGTGTCGTTATGTTAGATGTCAGTCGTCATGGGGATGTAGCCGTAAGACTGTTAGGTGAGGTGGTCAGGGTCATAGCGTAGCTCAGTCGCAAGTAGAAGAATAGGCTTAGGAGTGCTGTTAATGCTGCCAGGGTTGCTGTTGGGGCAAGATCTTGCTTGGCAAGTTCTTGCAGGATAAGTCATTTTGGCATAAAGCCCGTTAAGGGTGGGAGTCCGCCTAGAGACAGTAAAATAACAGGGGTTATAGCAGTGAGTGCGGGTGCCTTGGATCATGCGGTGGCCAGTGAGTTAATGCTCATGGACTTGGTCAACTTGAATAGTAGGAACATTGATGAGGTCATAAGAATATATGTAAGTAGTGCGAGAATGGTTAATGATGGTAAAAATGATAATACTAGTACTATTCAGCCTAGGTGGGCAATAGATGAGTATGCCAATACTTTCCGGAGTTGGGTTTGGTTCAATCCGCCTCAGCCGCCGATCAATGTCGAGCTTAGGCCAAATATAATTAATAAGGTGCTGTTGACTGGCTGGACTTGAAGTATGAGAGCGAAGGGTGCAAGCTTTTGTCAGGTAGACATGATGAGTCCTGTAACAAGATCTAATCCTTGGAGAACGTCGGGTAACCATGCGTGTAGCGGGGCTAGGCCTATTTTTAGTCCTAGTGCTACAATAACAAGGCTTGCTGGGAGTGGGTGTCCCATTTGGGTCAGGTCTCATTGTCCTGTTAACCAGGCATTGGTTGTGGTGGCGAAAAGTAGTATGGCTGCTCCTGCAGCTTGGATTAAGAAGTACTTCGTGGCTGCCTCGACCGCACGGGGGTGGTGGTGTTGGGCCATGAGTGGAATAATCGCTAAGGTATTCATCTCTAGTCCCATTCATGCTAGAAGTCAATGGGAGGTTGCGAATGCTAGGGTGGTCCCTAGGCCAATACCAATTAGTATAGTAGATAGGATAAGGGGATTCATTAGTAAAGGAGGGATTTTAACCATCATGTTTGGTGTATGGGACCAAGAGCTTAATTAGCTGACCTTACTAGGAAATAGTGTAGCGGAAGCACTAGGAGTTTTGTTCTCCTTGGGTGGGGTTCGAATCCCCTTTTTCTAAGAAGTTAGAAGGACTTCAACCTTCATAATTCACTCTATCAAAGTGGTCCTTTTGTTCAGGCATAACTTCATCTAGAATTGTGGTGGTAGACCAGCAAAGGCAATTGGGAGTGATAGGTGTCAAATAACTAATGCCAGGGTTAGCGGAAGGAAATTTTTTCAAATTAAATGTATGAGTTGGTCGTATCGAAATCGTGGGTATGATGCTCGCACTCACAAAAATAGTACTGATAGAAGTGCTGCTTTAGTTAGTAGGTTGACAGCTGTAAGCTCTGGGATACTTGGGATGTGAGAGGCCCCTAGAAAGAGGACCGCGGAAAGTGTATTTATTAGTAGAATGTTTGCATATTCTGCAAGAAAGAACAATGCAAATGGACCTCCTGCATATTCTACATTAAAGCCCGATACTAGCTCTGATTCACCTTCTGTAAGATCGAAGGGGGCACGGTTTGTCTCGGCAAGCGTTGAGATGTATCATATAGCAGCGAGTGGTCAGGCAGGCATGATAAGTCAAACAGCTTCTTGGGCCGTGTTGAATGTTTGTAAGGTAAAGCCCCCCGTGAAGATAACAATATTCAGTAGGATTAGGCCTAGGCTCACCTCGTACGAGATAGTTTGGGCGACCGCTCGGAGGGCTCCAACCAGGGCGTATTTAGAATTCGAGGCCCAGCCTGAGCCTAGAATCGAGTACACGGCCAGGCTTGATAGGGCAAGAATGAAAAGGATGCCTAAATTTAAGTCAATTACTGGATATGGGAGGGGCATAGGGGCTCAAAGTGTTAAAGCCAAAGTAAGTGCCAGTATAGGGGATAAGAGAAATAGTACTGGAGAAGAAGTAGAGGGTCGGACAGGTTCCTTAATGAACAGTTTTACACCGTCAGCGATTGGTTGCAGCAGCCCATATGGCCCAACAATGTTAGGGCCTTTTCGTAGTTGCATATACCCAAGTACTTTTCGTTCCAGTAGGGTTAAGAATGCTACAGCAAGTAGGACGGGCACAATGTAAGTTAATGGGTTAATAATATGGGTGATGATAAGGGAACTCATAGTTAAGGAGAGGACTTGAACCTCTGTTTAAAGGGCTTAGGTCTTTTGCAATTACCGGGCTCTGCCACCCCAACATGCCATTATCTCGGGCTTTGAGGTACGCCCTCTTGCCTAAATTGAGATGTCTTCATTAGGTGAGGGTGAGGCATACCAATGGAGGGGCCTCCTCCTTGCGGTCCTTTCGTACTGGAAAGGAGTATGTCATAGATAGAAACTGACCTGGATTACTCCGGTCTGAACTCAGATCACGTAGGACTTTAACCGTTGAACAAACGGACCCTTAATAGCGGCTGCGCCATTAGGATGTCCTGATCCAACATCGAGGTCGTAAACCCCCTTGTCGATATGAACTCTATAAGAGGATTGCGCTGTTATCCCTGGGGTAACTAGGTCCGTTAATCGGTCTTGCCGGATCTGTGGTGGTCAGAATTACTGCTAGTTAGAGCTGTGGCTCTTACTTTAAGGAACAGGATGTGCCTATTCCACGCGGGTGTTTTGTGATTTTCCGCGGTCGCCCCAACCAAAGACATTAGGGAAGCTGGTCCACTTGTTTGGTCTCGTATCAGAGGGTTGGTGACATGGTCTTCCTTGGTGTCTAAAGCTCCACAGGGTCTTCTCGTCTTATGGTGCTATCCCCGCTTCTGCACGGGGAGATCAATTTCATTGACATGAAAAAGGAGACAGTTAAGCCCTCGTCTAGCCATTCATACAGGTCTTCATTTAAAAGACAAGTGATTACGCTACCTTCGCGCGGTTAAAATACCGCGGCCGTTAAACATATAGTCACAGGGCAGGCAGGACCTCTTATTCTTTAACTTTGCAAGAGGCGATGTTTTTGGTAAACAGGCGAGGCTTGGTTAGTTTGCCGAGTTCCTTCTTTCTCATTTAGTCTTTCCCTGGGGACACACCTGTGTAGGATTAACGGTTAAAGATGAATTTCTTTCTTGTTAGTTCTAGTGTTATTCAATCCCCTCTTGGTTTGGGGCCGTTGTTGTTCGGTGTGGGTTCGATCCGAGGTACACGTGTGTGGGGAGAGAGTCTTAGCTCTCTTATTACTCATATTAGCAGGGTCCTTTCCATGTTTAAGATGGAAGGGCTCGGTAATGGGTGGGGGGATAAGAAATATTATCAGAATAAGTGGATAGGGTAAAAACTTGAGCTATGACGCTTTCTACAGGGTGGCTGCTCTTAAGCCAACCTAAGTGTTCTTCCTTAGCTTAATTATGATCTTAACCCTCCCTATAAAGTTGTGTCTTTGTTCAAACGGGCTGTACCCCCTTTGACTAACTTTTTCAGTTTCTTGGGTTTTTAGAAGTGAATTACTTGATTAAAAAAAGAATCTGAAAAGCTGAACTTCTATTCAATTCCCGGGCAACCAGCTATAACAAGGTTCGGTAGGTCTGTCACCTCTACTCTAAGATCCTCCCACTCTTTTGCCACAGAGACGGGTTGGCCCTATAAATAGGCTGTCTTGGAGTAGCTCACCTGGTTTCGGGGTATCAAACTAAAATACGTTTTGCTTGAGGGCACTGGCTAAATCATGATGCAAAAGGTACGAGGGTTAATCTCTGCTTTTGTTTGCTTTAATGAATTGTTTCATTTCTCTTTCAGCATTCCCTTGCGGTACTTTTTCTATTGCTCCTTATGTCTCTTTCTTTCGCCAATACTAAAGCGGTGAAATGGTTTACTTAGGTTCGAGTTAGTACATTTAGGTTTATGTATATGGTTTGGTTGATGTTGTGTTTTCGGGCTAGCTGTTTAGCATCAGAGCGACTCGATTTGCACGGGTTCTTTCTCAGTGTAAGGGAAATGTCCTACTAAATTAGACTACGTTCTGATTAATTTTTCCAAGTGCACCTTCCGGTACCCTTACCATGTTACGACTTGCCTCCCCTCTAACTATTCTGACTTTTTAGTTATTATGATCGGTAATTTCGGAGAGAATGACGGGCGGTGTGTGCGCGCTTTAGAGCCGGCTTCAGTGGAACACTCTACTTTCCACTTACTGCTAAATCCACCTTCAGATGAGTTTTCAGTTCATCGTTCGTATGCTCTATTTCAGAGAATGTAGCCCATTTCTTCCCCCTCCATTCGCTACACCTCGACCTGACGTTTTTGGTTAAACCAATTGTGCTAACTACTAGACCTTCACAGGGTTAGCTTACGACGGCGGTATATAGACGGGATTGACAAGGAGAGGTGAGGTTGAACGAGGATTATCAGTTACAGAACAGGCTCCTCTAGGGGGGTCTAAAGCACCGCCAAGTCCTTTGGATTTTAAGCTAGTGCTCGTAATGTCCGGGCGGGTAGGTTAGGTGTGACAGGCCTACCGAGGTTTACGACTAAGCATAGTGGGGTATCTAATCCCAGTTTGTGCCATAGCTTTCGTGGCATCAGAAATAATAAAGCCACTTTCGTGGGTGAGCTTCTGCCCTTCGTAAGCGTATCACAGCTTTGAAGGAGTACGGCTTTAGTTAATATGTTTCATAACCACTCTTTACGCCGACGAGTATCAACTTGGGCCTCTCGTATAACCGCGGTGGCTGGCACGAGTTTTACCGGCTCTCTTAACCGTAACTAAGTCAAGTTTTCACTTATAGCTTAAAATTAATCACTGCTGGATTCCCTTGGGGGTGTGGCTAAACAAGGTGTCGTGGGCTAACATTTAGTGTGCCTGATACCAGCTCCTTGCTCCCGGGCGGGGAGGGGTTGGGGCATTCTCACAGGGGCGCAGATACTTGCATGTGTAAGTTTGGTTAAAGCTGATACTAAAGTCAGGACCAAGCCTTTGTGCTTGCGAGGCTTTCTAGGGCCCATCTTAACAACTTCAGTGAAATGCTTTGGATTAAGCTACGCTAGC